TTCCCAATCGAATTCATCGTAACACTCATAATGATCAACTTTACGAAGATCCCATTGCATTCCGGAAGCTCGTAGCATTGGTCCTGATAAACCCCAATTTATTGCTTCCTCTCCACCAATAATGCCCACTCCTTCAACTCGTTCCAAAAAAATGGGATTCCGCGTAATAAGCTTTTGATATTCAACAACTCCTGTTAAAGAATAATCGCAGAAATCCAAACATTTATCTATCCAGCCATGAGGTAGATCAGCAGCTACTCCCCCGATACGGAAATAATTATGCATCATTCGCATACCTGTGGCAGCTTCGAATAGATCATATAGCAATTCCCTCTCTCTGAAAATATAGAAGAAAGGAGTCTGTGCACCGATATCCGCCATAAAAGGCCCAAGCCATAACAAATGAGAAGCTATACGACTCAACTCCAGCATAATGACTCTGATATAGCTGGCTCTTTTAGGTACTTGAATATTTCCCAATTGTTCTGGTGCATTTACCGTTATTGCCTCTGTGAACATAGTAGCTAAATAATCCCAACGTGTTACGTAAGGTAGATACTGTATAATTGTTCGGTTTTCCGCAATTTTTTCCATCCCTCTGTGTAAATAACCCAATACGGGTTCACAATCAATAACATCTTCACCATCTAGAGTAACGATGAGTCGAAGAACACCATGCATTGATGGGTGGTGAGGACCCATATTGACTATCATGAAGTCTTTTCTTATATCCGGTACAGTCATATGTTTTCTTCCCCGATTCATTATTTCATGAATTGCTGAAAACGAAACGAGGTTCATCAAAATTCAAGATCTAATAAAGCAAATAATTCAAACGAATTTTCAAATTAACGAGTTTTTGGTTCCCGAATATCCAACTGACCAATTAATTCTTTATAACGTACTCTATTTTTCTTTGACAAATAAGCCAGTATACGTTGACGTTTTCCCAGAATTTTCCGAAGACCTCTCTGAGATAAATAGTCTTTTCTGTGCAATTCCAAATGTGAAGTAAGTCTCCGTATCTTATTGGTGAAACTGAATACTTGAAATTCAACAGACCCTTTGTTTTTTTCTTTTTCTTCTTGCGGAATAACTGAGATGAATGAATTTTTTACCATAAAAAGAATTCTTCTCTCTCTCTCTCTTTTTTTTCTTTCTTTTCCACAGATATGGATTTTACCGATCAGGAATAATAATAATGCCAGTCATTTAGATCTGGTACACACAATAAAATAATCTGGATTTATTCATAGACTACTTTCTATCGAATCCAATTGAAAATTGGATTCGATAGAAGGAGATGGTACATTTCTACACCCACAAAAGGGAATGATTGGGACTTAAGAAAATTCTGCCGATTCATTCCTAGATCCAATTGATATGATACATCATTGAATCAGTATCATGTATCAGAATCTAATGTAACACAACGTGTGTGTACATTTGTATACCTTTATATACCGGATATGACACGTGATATAGATATATAGGAAATCCACCATCAACTAATTCTGACTCGTGGATACATATGTATCCTTGACATACTGAAACGACTGCCATTATTGGTATCAAACCAGTAGCGATTCATACAAGCTAAATCTTCTAATCGATAATTGGGCCAAAGAAACAATTTGAATTGGATAAATTTATTTATATCTGTATCAAAATGCTTGTCCTCATCCAAAAATTGCACACAGTTCCTTACGTTGTTGCCATTGAAAAATAGTGAATTTCTATTCACAACATTCTCATTCTCGGAATTCAAACAAATTAGAATTCTCAATTCTCTACGACGTCTAGGAGATGGAATATTTTCAGGAACAAGCAAAGCATAATTATTTTCATCTCCATTCACAAGTACCTTTCCATGTTGTGCAATGGATCTATCGAAATAATCTTCATCAACATATTTTTTTTCTCGGCATATTCGATTAGTTTGGTACTTATTCTTATGGACCAATGAAATACTTATGGTTTGATACATAATCCATTGTCCATCCCATTTTATAGACAGACGAACCGGTTCGATAATCAATATTCCCCTTTTTATCAATTCTGTAAGAGTTAGATCCTTCTGAATCAGCATTACATCCAGGCGCATTTCTCCTCTTTGAATAGAGGATATAGCAATTTCCCTTGGATTTATCAGCCTAAGCAGGAGACAATATACCTTGATATTATTGATCATTCTTTGATTCAAAGGATCATCCCATCTCAATTGAAAAAGCAAATACCTTTTCAGGAAGAAATCTAGTTCCGCTTCCTTATTGCTCTTGGATTGTCTTTTCTTTCTACGTTTTTTAATGTCTGATTCCGCGGAATCTTTTTCAAGATCTTTTTGTCGGTTTCGTGGATCTGATCCAAGATTCCCTTGACCCAGCTGTTCTTTTTCTTCTTGATTTCGATTCTCTAATTCAAGATATTCTTTTTGATTAGATGATAGACGAAGATCCTTTTTTTGATTTCTGTTGATGTTTTTATTTTCACTAATGTTTTCATTTCCATTCAAATTGAAAATAAGTAATTTGATTGGTATGATCCACGGTTTAATCTTATATGCATCATAAAGTAGCACAAATTCTGAGAAGAACCAGGGTTCTAGATTCGATATGGGACGATGTAGCATTTCTTCATTCATTCCCATCCAATCAAAAAAAAACCTTTTTTTTTGATTGGATGGGTTGATTTCTTGATGAATCGTGAGATCTTTCTTATCAATTATTTGATAATCATTAGTCCCAGTCTTAGTATTTTTATTAATGTTGGTTCCAGTATCTATATCGGTCCAAGTCTCAATATCGATATTCTTTCTAAGAAAAAAATTGAGAATTCTCCACTCCAAATATTTTCTATCCGGATTTTTCCCCGTATCAATAATAGACCCTTCCCCTAGATAATCATTAATAGCTATACCCCCGGGTACATAAAATGATTCGGGTTTAGGCATGTTGTAATTATATGGAATCTCTCGGTCTCCATTTACTTGGAATGGCGATCCATAAATATATGAGCCCTTCCTGTCTTCATAATGAATATATTTATGTGATAAAAGATCATATCTGTAGTGTTTTTTAAATTTTTCTTTTTGACTCGGTAATGAGTTCACTACATAATTATTTTGTTTCTCGTAATGAATTAATTGGTCTTTTTCTTTTTCATATGAATCTTTTTTTGAGTCTTTATTTTGAATCATATGACGTTGATTGACTCTATTTCGCCATTTTTGCGGTACTAATTTAGACCATCTAGTCTGAGATAAATTGTATTGATAATGACCCCTTAACCAATTTTTCCATTCATTCATTCCAGAATTCGGAAGTTTCTTAGACCTTGATTTGGCATCCAATATTCCTCGTGTCCCAAAATGGTCCTTTATTCTATCCTTAAGAAAAAGATATACTCCGCGATATTGAAGTACAGATCTCAAGTAATACTTATTAATAACTTGGATTTGTGATAAATTGTAAAATACATATGCTTGGGACAAGGAAGATAAGTCACAATAAATCTGTGATTTCTTATTACTAATATTAGAAAGAGACTTTTTTATAGTCGAAATAAAGTGAATTGCATTTTGATTTGTTTCATCAATTCCTTCTTTATTTCTTTCATCATTGTAAATGTCTTTGTCGATAATTTTTTTTGTTGATTCAAATTCAAGGAAAAGTTGTGCATTTATTCTGGGAATATTAATGTTACATAGAAAGATATCCATATAGATTCTTTCAATGAAAGATTTCATAAAATAGTGCCATTTACGTATTAATCGGGCACCTCCTCTTTTTGATATCTGCCAAATATGTTTCTGTGATTCCGATCTTTTATCATCATAACCTGTCTCGTTAGGACTAATCTTTCTATTTGGAGTTAGAAATATTTTTCTCTTGTCTTTTGTAATCCTTTCTATTTTATTTCGGATTGTGGTTGTCTTATCAGCCAGATCTTTCATTTTTTTTTCTGTCAGTGAATAATTTGTCCAATCCACAGATCTAATTCGAATGATCGATTCATGGTTAATCTTATTACTAATTATAGAATCTTTTCTATTTTCATTCGGTTCATATACTTTCCTCAATCCAAATAAGAAAATTGGATTTACTTTTGCAAACTCTTTTATTATTCTTTTTATAAATAGAACTGTTTTGAGAATCCATCTTGTTTTTTCTTTTAAGACCCTTAGAAACCATTTTTTTCTTTCTCCTAAAGCTCTTAGAACTAGAAAACATTTCTTTTTCACTTTTCTAATTTTTTTTTCGAGTTCTTTCCAAATGGGGTCAAAAAAGGAAGGTCGTTTTCGGGGAGAACCAAAAGGTAGTTCAGTTTCCATCCCCCAGACTGTTAAAAAACCAAAATTTTCTTTTTTTCCTTTCTTTTTCATTCGATCTCTATGATGGAATCGTAGCTTAGATCTGTGCCAAGGTTTCAGACAGAAAGGAAATAGGATCTTTATTTGAATACCGTCTGTTAGCCAGTCTTTCGGAAATTCTGTTTCTGATAATTGAACACCATTATAGGTGCATTTAACATGCATTTCTCTATTCCACTCCTTCCAATCCTCGTACCACTCGGGGAATTGAAATAATAACATACGGCCGAGATTTTTAGCTATTATCAATGAAGGCAATACGATGTATTTTCTAAGAATCGATTGTGTTACTAACATAGAACCTCTTATTGCTTGAGCAAATAGAATAGTATCCCAATTTTCTGCTATTGCTATCCGTTCATTCTCTTCCCTTTTCTCCTCCTTTGTTTTTTCCTTTTCTTTTGCCTCTTTTTCCTCAGAATCCGAAGTTTTTAATTCCGTACCTTTCCCCCCCCAATTCCTAAAAATTAGGTTCATCATTCCGGAGATATCAAAAGAAAAAAAAAACGTTTTGTCTATTCTGTCCAAAAAAAGTGGGGAATGCACGTTTGCTTGAAACATTTCCCAAGTAACTGTTTTACGTCTTTGAGCGCGCATGGATCCTTTGATTAGATCCCTACGAAAATCCGAT